CAGAGTTCAAGTATAAAACCGAGCCCGGATGGTAGTGATTTAACTATAACAGAAACAGAAAGTTCTAATGATCTAGATGTGACTCCAAAATACAGGCATTTGTGGGTTCAATGCGAAAATTGTTATGGATTAAATTATAAGAAATTTTTGAAATCAAAAATGAATATTTGCGAACACTGTGGACATCATTTGAAAATGAGTAGTTCAGATAGAATCGAGCTTTCGATTGATCCAGATACTTGGGCTCCAATGGATGAAGACATGGTCTCTCTGGATCCCATTGAATTTAATTTAGAAGAGGAATCTTACAAAGATCGTATTGATTCTTATCAAAGAAAGACAGGATTAACTGAGGCTGTTCAAACAGGCACAGGTCGACTAAATGGTATTCCCGTAGCAATTGGGATTATGGATTTTCAGTTTATGGGGGGTAGTATGGGATCGGTAGTTGGCGAGAAAATCACCCGTTTGATCGAATATGCTACCAATCAATTTTTACCTCTTATTTTAGTGTGTGCTTCTGGAGGAGCACGCATGCAAGAAGGAAGTTTGAGCTTGATGCAAATGGCTAAAATATCTTCCGCTTTATATGATTATCAAGTAAATAAAAAGTTATTTTATGTATCAATCCTTACATCTCCTACTACTGGTGGGGTAACAGCTAGTTTTGGTATGTTGGGGGATATCATTATTGCTGAACCCAATGCCTACATTGCATTTGCGGGTAAAAGAGTAATTGAACAAACATTGAATAAAACAGTACCTGAGGGCTCCCAAGCGGCTGAATATTTATTCCATAAGGGCCTATTCGATCCAATCGTACCGCGTAATCTTTTAAAAGGCGTTCTGAATGAATTATTTCAGCTCCATGCTTTCTTTCCTCTGAATCAAAATTCAATCAACAATCAAGTAGATGCTTAATAAAAAAAAATAGAAATTATTATTATTTTTTTTGTGTGTAGAACAAGTAGTTATTTAGTTTATAGAAATCAAAGTAAAAATCAATTCTTCGGATTTTTTTTTACTTTGATAACATTTGGTAACATAAGATTTAATTGTAAAAAGAATTATGCGAATAATTTTTTTTTACCGATATTCCTGATTAGTAATCAGGAAACCTCTATCAAACAAAAAAAGAGAGAATTCTTTCTTCCGCGAAATGAAAATTAGGCAAGGCGAATAAAACGAGAATTTCACGTTCCCTTCTTATGTGTATATAATTCACATATAGAAAATTTAAAAGTATAGAAAGATGCAAGATTCTATATTTTTTGAGAATCCCTAGTTTTACTAAGAATACCTATTCTCGGATCGAATTATAACAAATTTTTCGGGAATTTGTAAGAAACTCTTTCTTTAATTTTATTTTTCTTTAATTTTATTCAAGTTTATTAAATTTTTAGACAAAAACAAGATAATAAAAAAAGGAGATTCTCATACATATACATATATATAATGTATTAATGTAGAAAGGTGAAAAATTCTATTTAGTTAGTTCAACATTCCTTGTTTTATTATATTTATAAATTTATAATTTTATATTTATATATATAAATTTTTATTTATAATTTAGATATATTATAATTCTATTTTCTATTTTTATTTATATATATTAATATTATGTACTTACATATACTCAATTATGTACTCACATATACTCACTTAGTTTAGCTATACTTAGTATAATTATATATGAATTATAATGATTATACGATACCTTTCTAACAATATAACAATAACAGGTACAAATATTAAATCCAGGTATCCATTTTATGACAACTCTCAATAACTTACCCTCGATTTTGGTGCCTTTAGTGGGCCTAGTATTTCCGGCAATTGCGATGGCTTCTTTATTTCTTCATGTTCAAAAAAACAAGATTTTTTAGATATAGATATGATGGGGCCAAATCTCATCTATTTTTTTTCAAGACTTAGACTTAGACCATAACACAGATATTTTTTTATTAGAATAAAATATGTTATGTGATGTGGTTTCCCCCGAGCATAAGCTATTATGCATGCGCAAACATGATATGTGTAAATGAATTATAGCTATTTGAAAAAAATCGGGATCGGGGCGAATATCTGAAATGTAAAGTTAATGTATCCATATGTAGATATCTATAGGGAATCATACGAAGTGGATGTTATTATTTTAGATCTAAGCAATTCGATGAATTACTCCTAAAAGTTCACATCGGAATAGTGCTAGTTGATGAGAGTTACTTCGGAAACACACAAAAAAAGTCAAATTCATTTGGGTTATTCTCTCAATTTCAATAAAATGCAACTAGATCTAATATGAATTGGCGATCAGAACATATATGGATAGAACTTATAGCGGGGTCTCGAAAAACAAGTAATTTCTGCTGGGCCTTTATCCTTTTTTTAGGTTCATTGGGGTTTTTATTTGTTGGAATTTCCAGTTATCTTGGTAGGAATTTTATATCTTTATTTCCGTCTCCACAAATAATTTTTTTTCCACAGGGGATCGTGATGTCTTTCTACGGGATTGCGGGTCTCTTTATTAGCTCCTATTTGTGGTGCACAATTTCGTGGAATGTAGGTAGTGGTTATGATCGATTCGATAGAAAAGAAGGAATAGTGTGTATTTTTCGTTGGGGATTTCCTGGAAAAAATCGTCGCATCTTACTTCAATTCCTTATGAAAGACATCCAGTCCATCAGAATAGAAGTTAAAGAGGGTATTTATGCTCGTCGTGTCCTTTATATGGAAATCAGAGGCCATGGGGCTATTCCCTTGACTCGTACTGATGAGAATTTGACTCCACGAGAAATTGAGCAAAAAGCTGCTGAATTGGCTTATTTCTTGCGTGTACCGATTGAAGTATTTTGAAAAATGAACTGAAAATAGTGAATGCTTTTTTTTTTCAAAAAAATTTGATATTTTGATAGAAAGAGAGGTCTTTCCTTTCAAAATCCGAATAATATTCATTACTTGAAGGGGCGCTTTTGTGCCTTTATTTATCGAAAGGGGGCACTTTCTTCGAATTTTAGCAAATGAAATGATATAGTTGAAAACAATATCTTTATTCGAATTGGAAGTGCGAATTTGAAATGGACTCTTTCTTATTCCATTTCTGTATTATTTCTAAATTCAAGTACTAACCACTGAATCATACACACAAAAAAAAAGCAGGGAATAGATTCATGGGCTCGATGACTTGTAATAGAACCTATCCTTAATATGAATATTAGTTAATATCATATGGAGTCGACGAATGAGGTGAGTTCATTTAAAATTCAAAGACGAAAAAATGGCAAAAAAGAAAGCATTCATTCCCCTTCTATATCTTGCATCTATAGTATTTTTGCCCTGGTGTATCTCTCTCTCATTTACTAAAAGTCTGGAATCTTGGGTTACTAATTGGTGGGATACTAGGCAATCCGAAATTTTCTTGAATATCATTCAAGAAAAGAGTATTATAAAAAAATTCATAGAATTAGAGGAACTCTTCCTCCTGGACGAAATGATAAAGGAATACCCGGAAACACATCTAGAAAAGCTTGGTATCGGAATCTCCAAAGAAACGATCCAATTGATCAAGATACACAATGCAGATTGTATCCATACGATTTTGAACTTCTCAACAAATATAATCTGTTTCGTTATTCTAAGTGGTTATTCTATTCTAGTTAATGAAGAACTTGTTATTCTTAACTCTTGGGTTCAAGAATTCCTATATAACTTAAGCGACACACCAAAAGCTTTTTCAATTCTTTTATTAACTGATTTATGTATAGGATTCCATTCGCCCCACGGTTGGGAACTAATGATTGGCTCTATCTACAAAGATTTTGGATTTGCTCATAACGATCAAATTATATCCGGCCTTGTTTCCACTTTTCCGGTCATTCTAGATACAATTTTTAAATATTTGATCTTCCGTTATTTAAATCGTGTATCTCCCTCACTTGTAGTGATTTATCATTCAATGAATGACTGAAAAATGATTCACTGATCAAATTATAATGGTTGTTACTTTGTACATAAGCAAAACATTAAAAATTGTACTTATTCTTTCTACTCATACAAGGGATTCCTCCTATATTCCATTAACATTTTTTTAGTAAATAGCAGAATCATAGATAGGGAACTATACTAGACTAGGAACCTACCTAATTTTATTGTATAAATTTTCGATACCAATGATTGGACCATGCAAACTATAAATACCCTTTTTTCTTGGATAAAGGAAGAGATTGCTCGATACATTTCCATATCGCTCATAATATATATAATAGCTAGGGCACCTATTTCAAATGCATATCCCATTTTTGCACAGCAGGGTTATGAAAATCCACGAGAAGCGACTGGCCGTATTGTATGTGCCAATTGCCATTTAGCTAATAAACCCGTGGATATCGAGGTTCCACAAGCGGTACTTCCTGATACTGTATTTGAAGCAGTTGTTCGAATTCCTTATGATATGCAACTGAAACAAGTTCTTGCTAATGGAAAAAAGGGAGCTTTGAATGTAGGGGCTGTTCTTATTTTACCTGAGGGGTTTGAATTAGCCCCCCCCGATCGTATTTCGCCCGAGATTAAAGAAAAGATAGGCAATCTGTCTTTTCAGAACTATCGCCCTAATAAAAAAAATATTCTTGTGATAGGTCCTGTTCCTGGTCAGAAATATAGCGAAGTCACTTTTCCTATTCTTTCCCCAGACCCCGCTACTCAGAAAGATGTTCACTTCTTAAAATATCCCATATACGTAGGCGGGAACAGGGGAAGGGGTCAGATTTATCCCGACGGTAGCAAGAGTAACAATAATGTTTATAATGCTACAGCATCAGGTATAGTAAGCAAAATTATACGAAAAGAAAAAGGAGGATACGAAATAAACATAGTGGATGCATCGGATGGACGTCAAGTGGTTGATATTATCCCCCCAGGACCGGAACTTCTTGTTTCAGAGGGCGAATCTATCAAACTTGATCAACCATTAACGAGTAATCCTAATGTGGGTGGATTTGGTC